AGCGAATTCTTCCTTTCGCGAAATGCAAATAAAAAGAATTTCATATTCCCTTCTTACGTATGTATATATAATATAATTCAAATATAGATATAGAGTCTTGCATCTTTCTATATCTCCCGAGAATCCCCATTTTTACTAATAATCCCTGTTGGATCGGATTCTAACGAATCTTTCGGAAATTTGTAAGAAACTCTTTCTTTTTAAAATTTTTTTAAATTATAAGACAAGAACAAGAATAATAAATTGATTATCATTATCATACATATATTTCATGTAGAAAGATGAAATGAATAAGTCCATTTATTTAGTTCTACATTCCTTGCACTTATTATATACTCAAGTATTATATATACTCACTTATAGTATAATTATATACGAATTCTAATTAATAATTAATTATATACTAATTATATTAAATTATATTATAAGATATCTTTATAACAATATAAGAATAACAGGTACAAATATTAAATCGAGGTACCCATTTTATGATAAATCTCGACTTACCTTCTGTTTTGGTGCCTTTAGTGGGCCTAGTAGTTCCGGCAATAGCAATGGCTTCTTTATCTTTTCCTATTCAAAAAAATAAGATTTTTTAGATCCGATGGGATCAAATTTCATCCATTTTTTTTTCAAGACTTAGACTTGGATCATAACACAGATATCTATTTAGTGGAATATGGTATAAGATGTGGCTTCCTCCGAACATAAATGAAAGAGCTCTTATGCATGCGGAAACATGATATATGGGTAAATTAATTATAGCTATTTTCAAATAGCTCAAGATCGTCAGATGTCTGAAATGGAAAGTCAATGTATCTATCCGTGTGTAGATATCTATAGGGGATCATATGAAGGGGATGTTATTATTTTAGATCTAACCAATTCGATGAATTACTCCTAAAGGTTAACATCAAAATAGTGCTAGTTGATGAGAGTTACTTCGGAAACACAAAGAGTAAAGTCAAATTCATTTGGGTTATTCTCTCAATTCCAATAAAATGCAACTGAATCTAGTATGAGTTGGCGATCAGAACATATATGGATAGAACTTATAGCGGGGTCTCGAAAAACAAGTAATTTCTGCTGGGCCTTTATCCTTTTTTTAGGTTCATTAGGATTCTTATTGGTTGGAACTTCCAGTTATCTTGGTAGGAATTTGATATCTTTATTTCCGTCTCAGCAAATAATTTTTTTTCCACAAGGGATCGTGATGTCTTTCTATGGGATCGCAGGTCTCTTTATTAGCTCTTATTTGTGGTGCACAATTTCGTGGAATGTAGGTAGTGGTTATGATCGATTCGATAGAAAAGAAGGAATATTGTGTATTTTTCGTTGGGGATTTCCGGGAAAAAATCGTCGCATCTTCCTTCGATTCCTTATGAAAGATATTCAGTCCATCAGAATAGAAGTTAAAGAGGGTATTTCTGCCCGTCGTGTTCTTTATATGGAAATTAGAGGCCAGGGGGCCATTCCCTTGACTCGTACTGATGAGAATTTGACTCCACGAGAAATTGAACAAAAAGCTGCTGAATTGGCCTATTTCTTGCGCGTACCAATTGAAGTATTTTGAAATGAATTGAAGAATAAATGTTTTCTCATCAGGAGGGAAAATCCTCTTTTTCTATAGCATAACTTAACTGAAGTTTCTTCAGAACGCTCATTCGAGCCAAAGTAGACGTATATGGAACAGCCATAAAACAAAACTGTTTTTGTCCGCAAAAATGGTCTTTTATGCGTATTATGGAAATCCACTCAACTCAATTCAGTAACAAAACAAGTAAAAAATCGAAATAATAGATTCATCTCATATATCAAAACATTTCGGAATAAAGAAAAAGAATTTATCTTTTTATTTTAGGTCCAATATTTTGAATTGATACATTAGATACAGATAGATCATATCTTGTAAATTATCTCTCTTTTCTTTTGTCAATTGACGTTTATCCTTTCTTTTGGGCTCCTTAATGCCCAAATGATTGTATCTCTTATAACAATAACTATCCAATTTCTGTCTTGTTTTGCCACTCATTTTTGATCATCACAATATTCTTCATAAATTTATCTCAATTATTCCGGGATTATGGGTAGCCAGCGAAATTTTTTCGAAATATTTTTTAATAGAAAGGGAGTTCTTTCGTCTCGGAATACGAATAATATTTAATATTCATTACTTGAAATGGCTCTTTCGGGCATTCATCGAAAGGAGGCAATTGCTTCGAATTTGACCAATTGAGATATCTGGAAACAAAAATTTTTACTATTTCTTCATTCGAATTCAAAGTGGACTCTTATTCTATTTCTGTATTCTTTCTATATTCAAGGACTACCCACTGAATCACAAATAAAAAACAGGGAATAGATTCATAGGCTCGATACCTTGTAATAGAACTCATGCTTGATAGAAATATTAGATCGCATAAAATCGACGAATGAAGTGGGTTCATTAACAATTCACAGATGAAAAAAATGGCAAAAAAGAAAGCATTCACTCCACTTC